CTAACTCTTTCATTTTTTTTCGTCCGGTTGCGAGGTCTAAATATAAATATTAAGTATAAATCATAGTTCTAACACTTTAGAATCTATTTATTTTCTATATTCCGTGCTCCAGATACTAGAATAAATATCTGACGGGGTAAAGCCATCTATCAAGATAAGATGACGTATCCATTTTACGTTCTGTACTATCAATAGGATCCATTATAACAAGTCACACACTCATATTCCGGAAATACAGAAACAAAGAAGTTTCGCGGTCGAACTACCAAATCAAAATGGAATGGGCTAAAAATGAACGATCTAAATGCTAAACTTTACTTTTCTATTGAAAAGCTAGTTAGTTGGTTCTTGTGAATCTAATTCTCTAATTCATGGAAATTTGGTCCAGTAAAAGGGACGAATTATAAATCTCTAAAATAATAGAGAGAAATACCGCAAATAGGGCCATTGCAATCCCCATCAAAGGGGTAGTTCCCCACCCCGGAGCTACTTTACCATATTCTGAATTCAATGGTTTCAATAAATCTCCTACAACAGTTCGTCTTGGACCAGATCTAGAACTACCCTCAACGGTTTGTGTAGCCATAAATCCTATTTTTTTTTTATTGAGATCTGTTGACTTTGTATACCATTCCGCTGTAGATAAAGGATCTTACCCTATAGATCCATTGTAGTCTTGATATTATAGAATCATGGAAACAGCAACCTTAATTGCCATCTCTATATCCGGTTTAATTGTAAGTTTTACTGGGTATGCCTTATATACTGCTTTTGGGCAACCCTCTCAACAACTAAGAGATCCATTCGAAGAACATGGGGACTAGTTGAAGTAATGAGCCCCCAATATTACGGGAGGCTCATTACTTCAATTGAGATAATGAAAAATCATTTCGTGTTTTTAGTTGGAACTTTAGGGGGTTCTCTAAAAAAAATAGCGAAAAAAATGATTCCTAAAGTCGAGACTAAGAGGAATGTATAAACCAATGCTTCCATAGATTTGATCGTGGTTTACAATTATAGCTTTCATACCTGTTTTGGGGGGGTTATCTCCTGGATAAAGAAAAAGAAAGAACAAGAGTAAAACAAAATGGAATGATTGAAATCAAGATTTATCTAAGTTCCCTATATCAAATTCAAATAACAACAAAAAAAGTCGAATCGAAAAGGAACAAACCTATTTCTATCAGACTCCCTGTTTTTTTGTAGTTGGATCTCCAAGTTTTTGGAATGCTCCAAATTCTACTTGCGCATCCAAATCTGGATCAATACCAGCAAAAACATCTCTGAACAAGGTTCTAGCACCATGCCAAATGTGCCCGAAAAAGAAGAGCAGAGCAAACGAAGCATGTCCAAAAGTAAACCAACCCCTTGGACTGCTACGAAAAACACCATCCGATTTTAAAGTAGCACGATCTAATTCAAAAATTTCACCCAATTGAGCACGTCGAGCATATTTTTTCACAGTAGCAGGATCACTATAACTGACTCCATTGAGTTCGCCACCATAGAATTCAACAATTACACCTACTTGTTCGACACTATACTTCGATTCTGCCCTTCGAAAAGGAACATCTGCTCTAACAATTCCGTCTCCGTCTACCAAAACAACCGGAAAAGTTTCAAAAAAGGTAGGCATACGACGTACAAAAAGTTCACGCCCCTCTTTGTCTCTAAAGATAGGATGCCCTAACCAACCAACCGCTATTCCATCTCCATTGTCCATTGAGCCTGCTCTAAACAAACCCCCTTTTGCCGGATTATTACCGATGTAATCATAAAAAGCTAATTTTTCAGGAATTTTAGACCAAGCTTCTGATAAACTTTGATTTTCGACTAGCCCACTACCAACTCTTCGATATATTTCTTGCTGGAAGTATCCCTGATCCCATTGATAACGAGTAGGACCAAATAATTCAATCGGGGTAGTTGCTGAACCATACCACATAGTTCCAGCAACAACAAAAGCTGCAAAAAATACAGCAGCGATACTACTGGAAAGGACGGTTTCAATATTTCCCATACGCAATCCTTTGTATAAACGTTGAGGTGGACGCACACTAAGATGGAAAAGACCCGCTAATATGCCCAATGTCCCTGCTGCAATATGATGAGAGGCTATTCCCCCCGGAACAAAAGGATCAAAACCGTCCACACCCCATGCGGGATTTACGAATTGTACCTTTCCTGTTAGTCCATAAGGATCGGATACCCATATTCCAGGACCAAACAATCCTGTTACATGAAAGGCGCCAAAACCAAAACACGCCACCCCTGCAAGAAATAAATGAATTCCAAATATTTTTGGCAAATCCAAAGAAGGTTTTCCAGTACGTTCATCACAAAAGATTTCTAGATCCCAATAGACCCAATGCCAAATAGCCGCCAAAAAGCACAAGCCCGAAAACACAATATGTGCCGCGGCCACACCTTCGTAACTCCAAATACCCGGATTCGTTATAGTGCCTCCTGTGATATTCCAACCACCCCACGAATTGGTTAT